GTTCCAGAAGATGTTAATGGTAAGCAAGAAGATTGTTTACGAAGAAACAACAAGAAAAATTCATATTCTGATACATAAGAGTTATATAGGAATCGAAATAGTCTTTTATTTTCTTTTTTCAAAAGAAAAATCGATTTCATTGAAGTAATAAGACTATTCCAATTCGAATAGTAGTTGAGAAAGAATCGCAATAAATGCAAAGATGGAACATCTTTGATCCGGTATTGAAGGAGTTGAACCAAGATTTCAAAATGGATAGGATAGGGTATTTCTATATGTGATAGATAATGTAAATGCAAAAATTTGTCTTCTAAAAAGGGAAATATTGAATGAATAGATCGTAAATTCTGAAACTTTGGTGTTTCTTTTTCTTTCGGACAAGATAATTCTCGTAGCGAGAATGGGATTTCTACAACGATCGCAAACCCCTCAGATAGAATCTGAGAATAAAACTCAGAATAAAAAAAATTGTTGTAATCCAACAATCGATCTTGGTTAGGATGATTAACCGAGTTAATCCAAAAATTCTGCTGATACATTCGAATAATTAAACGTTTCACAAGTAGTGAACTAAATTTCTTGTTATTACAACTAACAATTTCCACAGGTTCGGAACCTTTTAATCCATAATCATGGGCAAATGCATAAATATACTCCTGAAAGAGAAGTGGGTAAACGAAGTATTGTTGACGAGATTTCTGTTTTTCTGAATACCCTTCCAATTTTTCCATTTGTATTTCTACTTGAATCAGAAAGAAGAAGCATTTCTCGGTTTCTCAAATGATGATACATAGTGCAATATGGTCAAAACAGGGTGTTGCATTTTTTAATACAAACCCTGGAAAGAAAAGGAATCTAATCCACAGATCTTTTCCTTTTCTATCCAATTAGTTTATGTTTGTTCTAATTACAAAAGAGAACAAATCTTTTATTTTTGCAGGCCAATCGCTCTTTTGACTTTGGAATCCAGTCTCTTTATCAATATACTGCTTCTTTTACACATTCAATCCATAACATCCCTTTTCAATCTATAATCAAGAATAATTAGGATTTCTAAAAAAAAAAAAAAAAGAAAAAATCAAGGGTCCGTTCATAGGAAAACCCAACCTTTCCCCGCATCAGGCACTAATCTATTTTTAACGTCTAATTAGATCGGGGAATCATTTCAATTAAGAAGTTAAGCTCGTTGCTTTTTATTTTACCAGAATTGGAGCCAGGCTCTATCCATTTATTCACTAGACCCAGAAAATAGGAATTTTTTATTCCATTCCAAAAATCAAAAATAAGAAATTGATTTTATTACGACATGCTATTTTTTCCATTCATTACCCTTGAGGATCAGTCGTGGTCTTCTAGACTCTACCAAGAGTCTGGACGAATTTGTTGCTTCATCCAAATGTGTAAAAGATCATAGTCGCACTTAAAAGCCGAGTACTCTACCATTGAGTTAGCAACCCAGATAAAATAGGATCTTAGATACGATCGAAACCCAAAAATCAATGGAATTACACCGCACGCTCCTGTCAAAACATTGAACTAGCAAAACATTAAAAGAAAGATTTTATCGCCCATTAAAAACACTCAAATGCCAAAATGAACAGGTTCGGCTAAATTTCACTAAGGTTAAAAAAGGAGCGGCCCCAATCACGATAGCAAAATTGTCATTTTTTTAGCAATTTCTATTTCTTTATATAAATAAATCTTGTATGAGAGTACATGCAAGAGGGACAACCTTATCATTTGAGCGAAGTGTAGACAGAAAAACCTAATATGGAGTGAGGATAAAGAGACCTATCTATCTACAAATTCTATTTGTTCAATAGACCTTTGTCAATGGAAATACAATGGTAAGAAAACAAATTAGATAGAAAAAGTAAATAAAATAAGGGCTTATGTTGGATTGGCACGACATAAATCCAGTCAAAAATAGGACTAAGAAAGAGGCAAATTGTGTCTAAATAATTAGACAACGAGGGATACTAGTGATCCTCTCCTACTTTTTTATTCATTTAGTTCTTCAATTAACTCAAAGTTCCTTCTTTTTCTTTAAAGAATTCTGCCTTCCTTAAAATATCATAAACAGTTCTTGTAGGTTGAGCACCCTTTTCAAGGAAATAGAGAATAGCTGGAACATTTAAACAAGTTTGATTCTTTATCGGATCATAAAAACCTACTTTTCGAAGATCTCTTCCTTCTCTTCGAGATCGAACATCAATTGCAACGATTCGATAGACAGCTTATTGGGATAGATGTAGCTAAACAATGCCCCCCCTAGAAACGTATAGGAGGTTTTCTCCTCATACGGCTCGAGAAAAAGATTCGAATTTCTGTCTATAATACAAGTAGATAGAAATTAGACAAGTAGATAGAAATTAGACTATGACTTGCATTAATTTCCTTACAGAAAAAACAAATTTCATTTATACTCATGACTCAAGTTGGTTAATTTTGACTGACAGACTTAAAAGGAAAAATCCTTCCAAATTTTTTGAGTCGTCTCTAAACTCTTTTCTTTGTCTCATCTCGAACGAATTGACTTTTATTCCTTATTCTGATCCAATTCTATTGTTGAGACAATTGAAAATCGCGTTTACTTGTTCCGGAATTCTTTATCTTTGATTTGTGAAATCCTTGGGTTTAGACATTACTTCGGGAATTCCTATTCTTTTTTCTTTCAAAAGAGTAGCAACATACCCTTTTTTTCTTATTTCCTTCGATAAAGCATTTCCCTCTTCTATAGAAATCGAATATGGGCGATTGATTCTGATAAACTTTTAATTGAAAGAGTTTTTCCAATCTTCCAAAATTGGACTTTCTTCTTATTTTAACCTTTCGATTTCTATATTAAGGATAGACTGACAAAGTTGGCCTAATTTATTAGTTTTCACTAACCCTAGATTCTTTCCCTTGATAAAAAATCAATTCTGTCCTCTCGAGCTCCATCGTGTACTATTTACTTACAAACAACCCAGCGCAAATTTGGTTCGGGACGAATAGAACAGACTATGTCGAGCCAAGAGCATTTTCATTACTATGGAAAATGATGGATAACAAAATCCACAATCGATCATGTCCTTCAAGTCGCACGTTGCTTTCTACCACATCGTTTTAAACGAAGTTTTACCATAACAAACATTCCTCTAATTTCATTGCAAAGTGGTATAGGGAATTGATCCAATATGGATGGGATCATGAATAGTCATTGGTTTAGTTTAGTTTTTTGTATACTAATTCAAACTTGCTATCTATGGAGAAATATGGATAAAAGAAATAAGTATTTATCGGGGAAGACTCCGCAAAGATCCAATTTATTTAAACCCATATTCTATCATATGAAGGAAAGGAAACATAGTTCGAAAAAGACGAATAAACAAGTTTGCTTAAGACTTATTTTTTATTGAATTTCCATCCTCAACAGAGGACTCGAGATGGTCAATCCTGAAATGAGAAGCGAAGGATCGACTCTTCTCCAACAAATAAACTATCAACCTCAAAAAAAGTTTAATTAATTTAATTACTATATTAGAATTAGATTAGCAATATATTTTTCCATAACAAAAACTATTAACTAAATAAACTATTCCAATGAAAAGATTGAAAGTTTTTTGGTAGTTATAGAATTCTCGTACTTCTTCGACTCGAATACCAAAAGAGGGAAAAAAATGAAGTAAAAAAAAAAAACACATTTCGTGTAAAGTCAAATTAAGGCCTTTGCTTTTACTTATAGCATTCTTTCTTTTACCTAAAAGAAGCAACTCCAAATCAAAAATCAGGAGAAGTATGATTTTTTGAATCCATTCTATCCAACGAACAGTTCTTACCTTATCCTTACCAGAATGGATCATTCTGGATATTTAAAGAATCGCAGATCGAGATGGTTTTCGCTTAACCAAAGAGGGGCCCTTTTTACTAATAATATAATACAACAAAAATCTATCTCTATCATAAAGGGATAGGTCTCATTTTTTATACAGTGTTTTACGTCAAGTTTAAAAATTTTTCAATTAATTCGAAAGCCGAGTAGACAGAATATATGAATTTCTCTCTAATCCTCACATTCCATTGATTTAGAAATGGATATTTGCAAATCAGATAATATCTAAAATACAAAAATGGAGTTCCTATCCATAGAATAGAAACCCTTTTTCTTTTTTCGCAAGCCGATCTTGGTCAAAAGTTTTAAGACCTGTGCTGAAACTAAAAACTTCCTATTCTTTAATCTGGCCATGAAATATAGAATTAGGATACCCCCTTTATTTTCTTTTTATTTACTTACTTTAGTTCTTTAGTTCGGGAAAAATAAATAGGGGGTCCTTCTTTTCTTTCACATTAGATGTCAAATGTATCATGTAAGAATTCCCCCTTCATGGATATGGAGCATAAAGTTTATCTAAGAAGTTCGAATTTCAAAACACATATGAGTAATGAGTAGTAGTAGGGGCATATCCTGAATGTGACTGATAGACCCAATTTTTCATGAAAATAAAGATATTCAATTTGACTGGACTTGACACTTGATTATGTTTTCTGAGAAAGAAAAAGAATGCTTAGAAATGCATCTAATCTAAGAGTTCATAAGAGATAATTATTCTCTTTAATAAACTTTCTTTTGTCTCGTGTGGGGTACAATATGATTTCATCTTTCGTTTCATCAGAAAAAATCTGGGACGGAAGGATTCGAACCTCCGAGTAACGGGACCAAAACCCGCTGCCTTACCACTTGGCCACGCCCCATTTCTGGTTTTATGCGACACTAATAAACACTATTATGTTTATTTGTTATTCGTCAATCCCACTTCAATTACATAAAAAATGAGGGATACTCTCTTGCTAGGATTCTAGACATGCGGATAATATAGAATCCAAAAAATGCATTGATCATTACATGGAATTCTATTAAGATATTATATGAAAGTCGAATTTCTTCCATTCTCATTTGAGAGTGCGAATACAAGGAGGTATTTTGCGTTTGGGAAAGTCCGAAGAAAAAAGGATTTTGAACCCGCCTTTTCTTTTTTCCCTTAGAAAAATAACTCAATCAAAATCCAATTATCTACTCTACAAGAACGAAATGCTTGTTATGCCTAATATACTTAGTTTAACCTGTATCTGTTTTAATTCTGTTCTTTATCCGACTAGTTTTTTCTTCGCCAAATTGCCCGAAGCTTATGCCATTTTCAACCCAATCGTGGATTTTATGCCTGTCATACCTATACTCTTTTTTCTATTAGCCTTTGTTTGGCAAGCTGCTGTAAGTTTTCGATGAAATCTTTACTACTCTGTTCTGTCTGCCAAATTGAATGATGTATTCATTCCAAAAAAATTCTAAAAATGAATAAAAGCCGAGAAGTCTTATATTATGAACCTTCGATTCTAAAATTCTAATTCTTCTACATTGAATGTATAGCTGCAGCAATAAATTGGGATCCGCCTTTCTACCCCACCCCCTGCACCTACGTTGAGCAGGTACCTTTAGGTACCCACACAATACCTAACCTAATTTTTGATATTGATAAGAGTGCTTATTATAAATCAATTCTTGCAATTTTTTTCAAGAATTGATTTTTGCATTTTTAGGTGTAAAAATAAACAAAACCCATCCTAGTGGATCTGTGTGGTAAGGAAAAACGGGTAATCTATTCCTTAAAAAAAAATCTTGGAGATTATGTAATGCTTACTCTCAAACTTTTTGTTTATACAGTAGTGATATTCTTTGTTTCCCTCTTTATCTTTGGATTCTTATCTAATGACCCAGGACGTAATCCTGGGCGTGAGGAGTAAAAATCCAAATTTTTTTGGAATTTTTTCTTACAAATTGGATTTGTTTCGTACATTTATCTATGAGAAAATCCGGGGGTCAGAATTCCTTCCAATTCGAAAGTCCCAAATGATCCGAGGGGGCGGAAAGAGAGGGATTCGAACCCTCGGTACAAAAAAATTGTACAACGGATTAGCAATCCGCCGCTTTAGTCCACTCAGCCATCTCTCCCCGTTCCAAATCGAAAGGTTTCCGTGATATGACAGAGGCAAGAAATAACGATTGCAAAAAATCCTTCCTTTTTCTTTCAAAAGTCCATAAAAATTATATTGCCAATTCCATTTTAATTATATTCTTTTTTCTTAATGTTAATAAAAAAAAGAAGAAAATTCTTGTTTTTTCTTTCTAAAATTCGATATTGGCTGAGAAACAATCAGATAGATTTTCTCTTCAGCGGGCATTTTCATATAGGACTTGTTATAATAAAACAAGCAGGTTATATAAAAAATAAAAAACTCTTTTTTCGATTATTTATAAACAAAACAAAAAGGGTTCTTATCAAACCCACCATAAAATTGGAAAGAAAGATAAAGTAAGTAGACCTGACTCCTTGAATGATGCCTCTATCCACTATTCTGATATATAAATTCGATGTAGATGAAATTGTATAAGCGGATTTTTTGTATTTCCTTAGACTTAGACCGCGCAAGGCAAGAATTTTTCGCTATTTACGATTTCATATTCTTGTTACTAGATGTTCTATAGGAATAAGAAGAAATCGCAACTCCTTTCCGCTACACATAAAAATTGATTTCGAAAGTCAATTTTTTTTTTTCAATATCTTTCTTTTTTTTTTCAGAATCCAATTTTTGTTCTTCCACCCATGCAATAGAGAGCGAGTGGGAAAAGAGGGGTTACTTTTATTTTCATTTTTCCTTAAAAGATAGGCTTTGAAATAGGAGTCATGGAATAATGCTGAATTCAAATGTTTATTTCTATAGTATAAGAAAAACTAATCGAATCAAATTCATGGATTTACCACGACCTCGGTTGTGACCCCATAGATAAAAATAAAAAATTTCTATCTTCGAGACCTTTGAAAAAGGGCATTGAACGAGAAAGAAATCGTCCACAGATAATCAAACTATCGTATGCCTTGGAAGTGATATGAGGTGCTCGGAAATGGTTGAAGTAATTGAATAGGAGGATCACTATGACTATAGCCCTTGGTAGAGTTACTAAAGAAGAAAATGATCTATTTGATATTATGGACGACTGGTTACGAAGGGACCGTTTCGTTTTTGTAGGATGGTCCGGCCTATTGCTCTTTCCTTGTGCTTATTTCGCTTTAGGGGGTTGGTTTACAGGGACAACTTTTGTAACTTCTTGGTATACCCATGGATTGGCTAGTTCCTATTTGGAAGGTTGTAATTTCTTAACCGCGGCAGTTTCCACCCCTGCCAATAGTTTAGCACACTCTTTGTTGCTACTATGGGGCCCGGAAGCGCAAGGGGATTTTACTCGTTGGTGTCAATTAGGCGGTCTGTGGACTTTTGTCGCTCTCCATGGGGCTTTTGCACTAATAGGTTTCATGTTACGTCAATTTGAACTTGCTCGGTCTGTTCAATTGCGGCCTTATAATGCAATTTCATTCTCTGCTCCAATCGCTGTTTTTGTTTCCGTATTCCTTATTTATCCACTGGGGCAATCTGGTTGGTTCTTTGCGCCGAGTTTTGGCGTAG